TTTTTTATTTTTTTTCTCGTTAACGAACATAATTATAAAAACAAAAAACTAAAAAACAACCCAAACCAAATAGGGGAAACGACAATAATAATTACTAAAATAAACATTTAAGATGTTTAAATTATCGAAGAACATGCCTCCAAATAAAAACAACTTCTTTAGTTAGCTCCAAATCCCCCCCTAAAACAGCCTTACTTTTTATCACCGACTTTCTTATTAGCCAATTAATTTTAATCGTGGGTAAAACAAAAAACACCAATAAAAAAAATAATAAAAACAAAACAAGTAAAGTTCATCTATATTGAGTTAAATACACGGTAGTATCTAATTGTGGCATTTCAACTAAAATATAACCAAAACTAATTAAATCAGGGAGTGCGGGACTTGCACCCACATTTTTAGCTTTGAAGGCTAACGGTCTACTTTAACCTAACCCCCTCGATTAATTTTCTTATCAAAAGACATTTCTCAAAAAAAACTAAACAACTCCTCAAATGAATATGGCAACACCAATTAATATAACTAAAGCATAGTTAAAAACTAGGCCCGATTGTAAGTTACTAAGACCTCGAGCCAACTCAATCAAAAAATTAGATATCCCCTTAGGGCCCACTAACTCTAGTATCCCTTTATCCATAGTTCGATATGAAATTTGATGACCCCCCTTCCATGCCTTTTTTGCTAAAAAATAATTAAGGACATAGTTAAACTGCCAAGCAGAGTATAAAAAAGTATAGCTTATTCGACCTATAAACGAAGGCACCTTAAAAAAAGGCACTGAATAAAAATAAAGAACAATAACTAACACCGCTCCCCCCAAACTAAGGGAAACCGGCAATAACTTAATGGGGAGAGAGACAACTGGAGGAGATGTTATTTGAAAAGACCAAACCACCTCTTTCGTCAAATAACCCACGAAAAGACTCCCCAAAGCTAATATTATTAAAGGCAAAACTAAATTCCAAGAACCCTCATGTGCATGTCTAAAAATAGCTTTTCTAGAATTGGTATTAGATAAAAAAGTTAAATAAACCAATCGAATCGAATAAAGAGTGGTAAGTAAGGCCGAAAAACCCCCCAATCAATAAGCAAAAGTTAAATAGTATTGTTCAAAGGCCAACTCTAAAATCAAATCTTTAGAATAAAACCCTGTTAAATAAGGAAACCCCATTAAAGATAAAGAGCCAATAACAACCAGAATATAAGTAAGAGGAATTAACTTAATCAACCCCCCCATCTTTCTTATATCTTGTTCGTCAGACAAAGCATGAATAACAGACCCCGCACTTAAAAACAATAAAGCTTTAAAAAAAGCATGGTTCATTAAATGAAATAAACTTATGGAGTAATGGGAAATTCCACAGGCCACCACCATATACCCCAATTGACTACAAGTTGAATAAGCAATAACTTTTTTTAAATCATTTTGAACCACCCCAACGGTAGCAGCCAAAAGTACCGTTAAAGACCCAACAATTATTACAATCATTAAAGCAAATGGAGCTTGTTCAAAAAGAGGAGAAGATCTAATTAATAAAAAAACACCCGCCGTCACCATGGTCGCCGCATGGATTAAGGCGGACACCGGAGTTGGTATTAAAATTTTTTCGATACACGATTATTCACATAATAGACAGGACTTTCTCTTCTACTTTACAACTTATTTACTTTTTAAAAAGGTTTTACATCTTCACCTATTCTCACTCCAACCCGCCTTTAATTCACTCATAGAGTAAACCCAAAGTTAAAACTCCTAAAAACACCACCATAACTCAAAACCCGAAAGGGGAAATTTGATTAAAGAGGACGCACCAGGGGAAAAGAAAAGATATTTCTAAATCAAAAATTAAAAATAAAATACCAACTAAAAAAAACCGAACTGAAAAAGGGCGTCCTGGAATACCAAAAGGCTCAAATCCACATTCATAAGCCGAAACTTTCTCTCGATCCGGTTGTTTTACCCCTAAAAAATAAGAAGCACCAGAAAAAAGCGCGGAAAGAACTACACTAAAAACCAATAAAACGAAAAGACCAAAATAATCTAAAATCACCGTAATAACTTTTTTTAACCCCGCAGTGAACTAAAAGATTTTAAAATTATTGTTCCTCTTATTCGATAATACGCAACCATAATAGCTAAACCAATGGCCGACTCCGCCGCAGCGATTGTTAAGCCCATAATTGTAAAAATTTGTTCTATTAAAAGATCTACTTCAATAGAATTAATTAAAAACAAAAAAAAAGCCGCTAATAAAATTAATTCAATAGAAATTATCATTATAATAAAATGCCCTCTATTAAGAACTACTCCTCAGCCCCCCAATAATAATAATATAACGATAACAATTATATACTTATAGTACACTATTTTATTTATTCAACAATTAGAAAGAATACACTTATTTTTTCATAAATAAACTATTCCTTAGATAAAGACAATATTCAATTGATGTACCGATCTAATGAAACCGCCTCGATTACAATAGGCATAAAAGAATGGTTTGCCCCACAAATTTCTGAACATTGACCATAAAACGTCCCTGGTCTTTTAATAAAAATACCAACTTGATTCAACCGACCCGGAACCGCATCCATTTTTACACCCAAGGCAGGGACAGCAAATGAATGTAAAACATCCGCACCAGTTACTAAAATTCTCACATGTGTATTAATAGGAACCACCAATCTATTATCTACTTCTAATAACCTAAAGTCACCACTATTTAAATCCGACGTTGGAATCATATAAGAATCAAACTCTAACGTTTGTTCCTGATAATCGGAGTATTCATAAGACCAATACCATTGATGTCCAATTGCTTTAATTGTTAAAGCCGGACCCACAACCTCATCCATCAAATACAATAATTTTAAAGAAGGAGAAGCGATAAAAACCAATATTACAGCTGGGATTATAGTCCAAACTATTTCTAATAAAGTCCCATCAACCAAATCTCTATCATAATACTTACCATTTAAAGCCTCAACCAACAACCACAACACTACTACCACAATAACAATCAGTAAAAACATAATCTGATCATGAAAAAAAATTATCTCCTCCATCACTGGGTCGGCCGCATCTTGCAAACCCAAGTGTCAAGGTTCCGGTATATCCTTCTTTCCACATACATTTACAATATAAAAAAAATTATTTAACATTTTACTCTTAATTTTTTAAATTAACCCACTAAAAACTATGAGCCCCACCAATAAATACAAAGATATAAAAATAATCACACCACATCCACAAAATGCCAATACCAACTCGCCGCCTCAAACCCGACATGTTGACGACAAGTAAATTGATTAAATTTTAATCTAATCAAACAAACAGTTAAAAAGGTAGTTCCAATTATAACATGAAAACCATGAAACCCGGTCGCCATAAAAAAAGTAGACCCATAAACCGAATCCGAGATAGCAAAAGGAGCCTCATAATACTCAATTGCTTGTAACCCCGTGAATAAAACACCAAGTACAACAGTTAAAGATAAACCCAAAATTGCCTCTTCTCTTTTTCCACTAACTATAGCATGATGGGCCCAAGTAACAGTACCCCCAGAACTTAATAAAATAGCAGTGTTTAACAAGGGGACTGAAAAAGAATCTAAAGGATGAACCCCTTGAGGAGGTCAAGCCACACCCAATTCAACAGCTGGTGCCAGACTACTATGAAAAAAAGCTCAAAAAAAAGAAAAGAAAAAAAGAACTTCCGAGAGTATAAATAAAAGCATTCCATATTTTATACCTTGTTTAACTATTAAAGAATGATGCCCCTGAAAAGTCGACTCTCTAATAACATCTTGTCATCAAACGAACATAATTATCACAATTATCAAAACTCCCAAATACATAATTTGACTTAATCCATAATGAAAATATATAACACTACCCACAGTTATAAACAAAGCTCCCCCCGCCCCCAAAAGAGGTCAAGGAGAAGGCTCCACTAAATGATAAGGATGACATAAAACAGTTCGCATTATCAAACTAATAACCAAGCCCCATAATAAAAATAAGTTTTTATTAGGCCTTCCCAAAAATCAATAATAGAACCCAAAGAATGAACCAAATTTAAACCAGTAAAGCTGGTACAAGGGTGATTCAAGCCTCCAACATTTACGGCATTAGCATTCTTTCTTTTAATTTTTTGGACAACGTAAAAGAGTACTTCTTTTCACTGTCCACCAAGGGCCAGTTCCCTCACCCTCACTATGTTACGACTTACTCTACCTCGAAGATATTAGGAACCCTCTTGAGGGGCAACCAAACAACCTTTCTAAGCAAAGGCGACGGGCAATTTGTACTAACACTGAATAAATTTCATTGAAACGCTCTACTTTTCAATTACTATTAAATCCAACTTTCCGTTATATTCCAGGCACCTTCCGAACTCTTATTTTTGGGTTTCACATTCAAAGTTTCCCATTGTATAAAAAAATGTAGCGCATCTAATCCCCAAACATTAGGACAATAAGACCTGACTTCATCCAATAGACAAACCACTGGGTTGAATTTGTTTTATGTTTAATACACAAATTGACGACGGCCATGCAATACCTGTCAATGAGGGATTCAAGTTTGGGTAAGGTCTCTCGCGGACTATCGAATTAAACGACACGCTCCTCTAATCAAAACAGTGAACAGCCAAGTTTTTTGAATTTTAATCTTGCGATCGTACTACTCAAGCGGAAAAGTTCTTACCTTTTAGAATTGCTTCACATCTTTTTCATTATTTACAGTATGGACTACCAGGGTACCTAATCCTGTTTGCTCCCCACACTCTCGTGTTTTAGCCAATACATTATAATCTTAGAAGTAAATAGTCTTCACGTCTAAAGTTCTTTTTCCTATTTACACATACCACCATTACAGAAAAATTCCATTTACTCTCTTAAATAAGGCGGCCTATCACACCCTTTACGCTTTTGCCTATAAGACTAGCCCTTAAGTTTCACCGCGTCTGCTGGCACTTAATTTGACGGACTAGAAAAGGTGCCCTCTCTGTGTCTTACTTTCGTATATTGCACAAAATTCTTTACTGCTGCCTCGGGGGCCAACACCCCATTTGAGCTTTCCCCTTGTCTCAGTGAAAATGTGGCTCCTAACTAAAGCCCCGCATCATAAGCAAGGTGGTCCGTTACACCCCCTTCTACCTAATACGACTCCGGCCCAGCCAAACTTGGACTCCGGTTTTCCTCACCTGTTCGCACTCTAAAGTTTGGAGACCAATCTTTAGATACTAGCATGTATTTTGGAGGTCACTTATCTTTTATCTTCCCCAAAACCAAAGGACTTTCGACTCTCAAAAAATCAAACATTTAAGCCCCCCCTGGGCTAAAGATAACCCCATTCTTTATAGGGTCTATAAGTACAAAAGGAAATATTCCAAAAACGACAACGGCTATTACTAAAGGAGAGATGGCCAATACCTCCCGCCTATTTAAGTCTCTAATATAAAGGAGATAGTTAGAGGCCGCCCCAAAACTAATTCGATTATATAAATAAAGAGAATACGCCGCAGACCAAACCATGCCCGAAGTAGCCAACACCCCAAGCCCCAAATTATACTCAACAGCAGCTAACAACGAAAAAAACTCCCCAACAAAATTACAACTTAAAGGAATGCCCATGTTAGTTAATGATAAAATTAACATTATACAAACAAAAATAGGCATTGTAAGGGTAATTCCACGATAGTATTTAATAAGACGAGTGTGATGACGCTCATATAAATAAGTAATAGCAATAAAAAGGGCTGAACTAACAAACCCGTGCGCTAACATCATGAAAACTGCCGCCACCAGCCCCTCAATTGTATGGGTAAATAAACCCAAAGGAACCAGCCCCATATGCGCCACCGAAGAATAAGCAATGAGCCGCTTAAAGTCCACTTGTCGACAAGTCAGTAAGCCCCCATAAATAACAGCTACAACACCTAACATAATAATTAGAGGAGCAAAATACTCGGAGGCAGCAGGCAAAATCGGCCAAGAAAATCTTAAAAACCCATAGCCCCCTAACTTTAATAATATTCCCGCCAATATTACTGAACCAGAGACGGGCGCTTCCACGTGAGCTTGGGGAAGCCAAATATGAAATGGTATTTGAGGAATTTTAACCGCTAAACTAAGAAAAAACCCAGCTAGCACTCATTTTTGAGTAGTAACAGGCAACTTTATATTTAATAATATTTGATAGTCAGTGGTTCCTGTAACACTATATAATTGAAAGATGCCCAAAAGCATAAACACCGATCCCGCGAAAGTATAAAAAAAAAAATAATAAGAGGCACGTACCTTTTCTTCTCTTGAACCTCAAACACCAATCAAAAGGAACATAGGGATCAATATGCCCTCAAATAAAATATAAAATAGAAGTAAGTCAAGCACTAAAAACACTCCAATTAATAAAGCCTCTAAAAATAATAAACACAACAAAAATTCTTTAAACAAATGTTTTATTGACTTTCAACTAATTAAAATACAAATTGGTATCAATAGTGTAGTTAAAACAAAAAAAAACAAAGAGGCCCCGTCTAAAGCAAAAAACCCCGGACCCCATTGAAAATTTAAGCCCGGAGAAATGACCCATTCTATTCGATTTATAATTTGAAATTGTCCCTCTAAATCAAAAGCCCCCCATAAAACCAAAGCACCCAGCAAAGTCGCCAAAGACCATTCTAACGCAACTCTTTTTAATTTTACATTATCCTCTCTCGAAACCTTCATCACATTAATTATCCCCATAAAGAGCAAAAAAAAAACTAGACTTAATCCATTATTTAAACCAAACATTATACACTCTTGGCTCGCCCCACCACAGTAACTTACTCTACCTTGGAGTTATTAAGAGCCCATTTAGCAGCCAGGCGCTAATTATTTCAACAAAACACCCAAACGTCCGAGATGAACGCACAATTAGCCATCTTCTTATCTATTTGTAAAGATTTTTTGCCGAAATTTTTTGAAAAATTTTTTTAAACCAGACCTTCCCTCCCTCCACAATAAAACCTTAAACTTTAAATCTTAAAACTAATCAAAAGATATCACTTTCCAACTAATGGAGTACAATTGTATCCGCCAAATAAATAGTAGCTAATAAACAAAAAACATAAGCTTGAATGACTGCAACAGCTACTTCTAATAATGTTATAAAAACCATTATTAACAAGGGCAAAACCCCCACGAGTCCACTTGCAATTAACATATTAAACCCAAACCCTGCTAAAATAGCAAACAATAAATGCCCTGCCGACAAATTAGCCGCCAAACGAACTCCTAATGAAATAGCCCTGGAGAAAAAACTTAGTGTTTCTATTAGCACCAAAAGAGGGGCTAGACCCAAAGGAGCCCCACTCGGCATAAAAACACTAAAAAAATCCCACTTAAATCTCCAAAAACCAGCTAACGTTACGCCTATGATTATTGAAAAAGATAAACCCAATGTAACTACAATATGAACAGTCGGAGTAAAAACATAAGGAAATAAACCCAACACATTCAAAAACACAATAAAAAAAAAGAGAGAAATAATTAAAGGAAAATACTTTAACCCCTCAGACCCTAGATTATCTTTTACGACACCATGAAGATGATCATAGATTAACTCAATAATAGATTGCCACCTTTTCGGGATTAATTGAATCCCCTTAAATAATAATAAAACCACAACCACTGCTAAGATCATCATCATTGATGAATTAGTCAAGGCGATCAGAGTCACTATTTTAAATTGATCAAAATAAGCACCATTCATTAATATCTAAAACACAACCCCCAAACAATTAAAGCTAAACTAATCTTTAAATGAAATTCTTTCCATTCAGTTTTTACCGACTTGTTTGAAAAAAAATATCTTGTCTTTTGACCAAAGGGCCTACTTCAGACCCCACTTCTTGTGTTAATACTATTGCCCCTATCATGGCCACTAAAAGTACAAAACTGGCCAAAATAAATAAATAATAACAGGTTATATACAAAATGCGTCCAAGCGCCTCCATATTTTGATACTTCATTAAAAACCAAGGAGTTGCCAAATCTCAAGCCCTGCTTATTTCAGCCCCAAAAAAAGCTCGATGGGTATAAGAGCCACCTATTATTAATCAACTTGAAGCGACTTCTGAAAAAAAAAAGGTTCCAATAAGTAATCCAATAGGAACATAATTTGTCATATCTGCCTCCCCACCCAATCGAAAAGCAGGGGGAAAATCTGTTAAATTCAATAGCATAATTACAAACAAAAATAAAATAGCAATAGCCCCCACATAAATTATTAAAAACATTAAAGCAACAAAAGCTATTCCCAGCCAAAGAAAAAATACCGCAGAGCCAGTAAAGACAACAACCAACCAAAAAATTGAATGAATGGGATTGAGCGCTGATATGACCATAATTCCAGAACCAACTATTCCAAATCCTAGTATATAAAAAGCCACCCCAATCAAGTTTACCTTTTTTTAAAATAATCCTCCTACAGCCCAATGGGCTAATTGCAACCATAAATTAGGAGAGAGCATTGTAAATCCAATGACATACAAACCAGCACCAATTAACAAAGCCTTCCTTAAATTTATTCAATTTTCTTTTCTTAGCACCTTTGAGCAAATCAAAAGAGAAAAACTAGCTTGAAAATAAATAATTTTGACTATTCTAACATAATAGACACCAGCCACAACAGAACACACCACGGCCAAAATAAAGACTAAATAATATTGATTGACCACCCCAGACAATAAAACCAACCACTTACCCAAAAACCCCACTAAAGGAGGGATCCCCGCGATCGAAAGAAAAGTCAAAGCCAAGGTCAAAGCTAAAACAGGCAATCTCCTGGAAAGCCCGCTAAACTCTACAATCAAACTTCTTACGGTGCCTAAAGCTAATATTATAGCAAAAACACAAATAGACATTATCACATATAAAATCATATATGTTAAACTAGCTTGAATACTCTCAAATGACCCAACCTCTATTCCCCAAAGCACAAACCCCATATGCCCTACTCCACTGTAGGCTAACAACCGTTTAACTTTGGTTTGATTTAAAGCACCGAGAGCTCCCACAACCAACGAAAAAAGAGTCCCAACTAATAGCATATTAACCGCCGACCCAATTGAAACCAAAATAGAAAAATAACCAACCTTAGGAACTATAGCCAATAAAGCCGTCGCCGTTGTCGGTGCTCCATCATAAACATCTGGCGCCCACATATGAAAGGGTGCAGCAGACAACTTAAATAAAAGGGATACCACAATTAACAAACTACCGATAGGAACTCTGATCTCAGAAAAATCAAACCCCGGATTCAATGCTAAATTTATATATGGAATATGAACCCCTCCCGTAAATCCACACAATAAAGCACACCCAAATAAAAACAGACCAGATGAAAGTGCACCTAATACAAAATATTTTAAACCAGCTTCGGCACTTTGCCCAGATCCCCCCTTTTGAGCGACCAAAATAAAAAGAGAAAGAGTAGATAATTCAATGGCCAAATAAACAGAAAGTCAATTACTTGAAGAAACTAAGCAGAGACTTCCTAATGCCACCATTAAGTTTAAAATGGGTAAGTGCGCATTCGTTTGAATAAAAATATCAGGAACTCGTTCCCCAAAAACCTTTGGGAAAATTAGCTTTTCCGTGTCCACCATCAATAAAACAGCAATAGAACCTATGATAATAATTAACTTATTAGTTTCAGTTCAACCATTTACGGTCAACAACCCACCCACAGATAATTCAAAAAAAAAACTCGACAAATATTCAAATAAAAAAGAAAGGCCCCCGCCCCATTCACTTATAATTAATAACACTAAAATCGATAGTTTTAAAACAAAACTATTCATACTAACAACCATTATACCCAACGTCAAAACACCTAATACAAAAAGTTCACTGACCACCCACCCCATCAACAAAGCGATACTCAACCCCCATTTTTCCCCATAGAGGCAGCTTTACAAATGAATTCCGAAGAACTGAACTCTCTAAACTCGGCTCGCTTTCGGCCGGTACTTCTAGAACCGGCTGTACGAGGCCTGCTTCGACTTATGCGTTTCACTTCTCTGCCCCTAATAATGAAAAAGGGTAGAGAGGTACAGGAGGAGTCCCCCCGCGACTATTACGACGGATTATCCTCCCATTTTCAAAAAAACAATAGTTGGTTTTCTAATTCCCCTAACAAAGGAATTCAAATCAGAAAATAAGAAAAATAAAAAAGAGAGACTAACTGCCCAATTAATATAAAAGGCTCTTCCACTACAAGCGACCCTATTCAAGTAAGAAGAAAAAAGTCCACTATTAAAAATCAAAAAGCTATACGCCCAAATGGACGAAAGGGCAAACCTCTCAATCAACTTCGATGAAGTAATGGGAAAAACAATAAAATTAATATACTTGAAAACATAGCCACAACTCCCCCGAGTTTATTCGGTATTGAACGCAAGATTGCATAAGCAAATAAAAAATACCACTCAGGCTGAATGTGCACTGGAGTCACCAACGAGTTAGCTTGAATAAAATTTTCTGGGTCGCCTAATAAATTTGGCGCCAAATACACAACAACACTCAATAACATAAGCGTAACTACTATTCCATATCAATCCTTTGATGTATAGTAAACATGAAAAACCACATTATCCACAGGGGACTTAGAACCTACAGGACTATTTGACCCCTCTACATGTAAATACACAATATGAACTCCAGCTAAAATGGCTAAAAGAAAGGGGAAAAGAAAATGAAGACTAAAAAATCTAGTAAGCGTAGCCCCAGAGACACTAAACCCCCCTCAGACTCATTGCACAATATCGGTCCCCACATAGGGCAAAGCTGACAATAAATTTGTAATAACTGTCGCCCCCCAAAAAGACATTTGGCCTCAAGGCAATACATAGCCCATAAAAGCCGTCGCCATCGTCAAAAGAAATATTACGACACCAACTCGCCAAACCGAGGCTTTCGTATAACTCCCATAATACAAACCTCTCCCAATATGAAGATAAAGACATAAAAAAAACAGAGAAGCTCCATTAGCATGAAAATATCTTAATAAAAACCCATAGTTAACATCGCGCATAATATGTCCTACCGATGCAAAAGCCAAACCAACATCTGCACAATAATGCATGGACAAAAAGCACCCTGTTATGATCTGCAAACCTAAACATAATCCTAATAAAGAACCAAAATTTCACATATAACTTATATTTGAAGGAGTCGATAAATCTACCAAGACACCATTCATCGGAGATAAAAGCGGATTCTCTTTGCGCAGTGGCATAGGAAAACCCCCCAGAATTAAACTTTTAACGTTTTTAATAGTAAAAAAACAAACTAAACAAATTTATCTAAAGAATAGTCTTTAGACTTAAACCAATTAAATACTTCAAACAACAAATATCTTAGATCGGAGGCGGGCCATTAAACCCCAAAAGAACACTAGCCACAAAAGTTACTACCCCTAAACTTAAAGGTAAATACGCTTTTCATAATAGAGCCATAAGCTGATCATACCGAATTCGAGGAAAGGAAGCCCTTACTCAAATAAAGAGTAAAATTATAAAAGCAGCTTTTAGACCAAACCACTCGGCCCCACCTTTTAAATATTTTACCGGAGAAAGTCAACCCCCCAAAAAAAAGATAGTTGTTAAACAACTCATCAATATAATATGAGCATATTCAGCAAGAAAAAATAAAGCAAAAGACATTGAAGCGTACTCAACGTTATACCCCGACACTAACTCCGACTCTCCTTCTGTTAAATCAAAGGGGGCTCGATTTGTCTCCGCCAAAGCCGAAACAAAAAACATTATTGTTACAGGAAATAAAGGAAAAAAAAACCAAATTCCACTATTTTGCGCTAAAACGATCTCAGTAACACTTAAAGAGCCAACACACAATAGAACCGAAATAAGGATCAACCCAATCGAAACTTCATAACTAATCATTTGAGCAGCGGCCCGAATCGCCCCCAAAAAAGCATATTTAGAATTACTCGCCCACCCGGACATTAATATCGCATAAACACTTATCGAAGAAACAGCCAAAATATACAAAACCCCTATTTTTAAATCACTTATTAAAACCCCTCTCTCATAAGGTACAACCCCTCAAACAATTAAAGCCAAGGCAAAAGAAATTACTGGGGCCATTATATAAATAAACAAATTAGTTTGATGCGGAATCACCATCTCTTTGGTAAATAATTTTATGCCATCCGCAAAAGGCTGAGCTAATCCAGCGATCCCCACTACATTTGGCCCTTTTCTAGCCTGCATATATCCTAAAACCTTTCGTTCGGCTAAAGTTAAATAAGCTACTGTGATAAGCAATGGAACTACGACCATTAATATTTTTAAAAGTAAATGAACTATTACCACGAACATTTTAAAGTTGATTATTCAAACTCACTTAAAAAAAAGCTCACAATCGAAGTTTACTTTAATATATAAAGTAGAATCACAAAAAGTCTCGGAGGTTCCAATAATGAAAGCATTCTAATTTCGATTAAATTTTAAACTCTAATCTCTTACTCTTAAACTTAATAAACCAATCTATTAAATTTAATTACTTACCTCCAATTTTGTTACCTGCGGATAAACTTCCTATTGTTAAAACTCTTATTAAATATAAATAGACTTTCAACTATTCAAAGTCCTCCCAGCATACAGTGACTCAATAATTCTAATTAATTACTTAGATAAAAGGGCCCAACATTTACCCTCCATAGCATCCGGCAACCAAGTATGCAACCCCAACTGTGCAGACTTTCCAACCGCCCCCACAAACAACAACAAACAAATTAAAGTAATATCACTCGATGGGGCAGAGACAACAACCATATTAAACACAGAAGAAAACTCTAAAGACCCAAAACGATCCAAAATAACAAACATTGCTAAAATCAGCCCCATATCCCCCACTCGATTAACTAACATGGCTTTTATGGCCGCTTTATTTGCTTCAATTCTAGTTAATCAAAAGTTTATTAAAAGATAAGAACATAAACCAACCCCCTCTCAACCGATAAACAATTGTACATAATTGTCGCTACTAACTAATACAACCATTAAAAATGTAAAGAGAGACAAATAAGACATAAAACGAGGAATATGAGGGTCCCCCGCCATATATGCTGTAGAAAAAATATGAACTAAAGTAGAGATTGTTGTAACAACAAGTAACATAATCGCGACTAAACTATCAAATTGTAAGCCAAAATAAACAGTTAATAGATCAGAGTCTAACCACCTTCATAATTTTATATGTGTCGTAGAAAAACTTAAAACTACTTCATAAAATACTAAAATGGACCAAGATAAACTTATAATTAAACAGCTTGAAGTTAAAATTCCAGCACCTTTTTCTCCTAATTTTCTTCCTCCGACACCGGCAGCAAGGGCGCCCACCACTAAAATAAACAAAATACAAATATACACCCTAGATCTTTGTTTCTCATAATTCTAATGAGCTAGGCACAATATGACAAGTTATCATATCTAACTCCTGGGGCGTTAGTGAGCTATTATTTACTCCCCCCCCCCCAACCCGTATAACAATACCAATTAATGTAATTAAAGTATAATTAAAAGCCAAACCCTGATAATAAACAATTCCTCTTCAGAACTTTAAACAACTTGATATAAGTTTCATACTTTAGAAGCAATCAGCAATTAACCAAAAGACCCCTTCAAAAAGTATCCGAGTCAATCAATTGATTGTAACTTATAAAAATAAGAGAACCACTAATTTTTCGATCCTTTCGTACTAGAAAATAGTTATATCAATGTTTCTTCAAATTGTAGATAGAAACCAAGCTGTGTTACCACGCTTTTAACTCAAATCATGTACGGCTTTAATGGACGAACAGACCAACCCTTGGGAGCGACTGCACCCCAGGATGCCGCAATTCAACATCGAGGTCGCAAACATCGTCGTCAATGAAAACTCTCAAACGTTATTGCGCTGTTATCCCCAGGGTAACTTTTATTTGTTTATCGTTAACTATTTCACCCTAAATTAACGGGTCACTTAAACCCACCTAAAAATAAGTGCCTGCTCAGGATTCCCCCTTCGCAGTCAGACATAACTAAAAATATATCTTAAGCCCGCCTTCGTTACTTTTTTAAAGGCGGTCGCCCCAACCAAACTGTCCCACTTATCCAATCCCAAAGACATAAGTTTTTGAGTTGGCTTTCTTAAAATAAAAGAGTGAGCTTTTCTAACCCCAATTAATCCAAGAGGTTAACACCACATTTTAAAACTACTTATTTGTAAGAAATAAATTAATTTAAGCCACATAAGTTTCCAGTAAAGTTCCATGGGGACTTCTTGTCTAACAATTTGGATGTAGCATCTTCACTACAAATTCAATTTCACTGGACATTTTCTTAAGACAGTGAGACCCTCGTGACACCATTCATACCGGCCAACAATTAATTGACTATTGATTACGCTACATTATCACGGTCAGTGTTACCGCGGCCATTTAATTGTCTTTATAAAGTTGGCTTTACCAACCCTTTTAGATACAACCATTGGGCAGGTCTCACCTTTCATACTTCTACCTTCATATTAGCAAAAAGCTATGTTTTTGGTAAACAGCCGAGGCCTTGTGTTTAAACCCTCTAATGAGAGCTAAAAATTTGCCGAGTTCCTTAAAAAAACTTTTCCCCTCACTATCTCCCACTTGTGTTAGTTTGCAACAGTAATATTTATTTATAATTATTTCCTGGCACTTTATGCGTTTATTATTATCACCCATCGGTAACCTCCTTAGAGGCTGTTTCACCCAAACCCTTAGGCTTGGTAACCAGGGGAGATGAAGCAACAATTTTTTTACTCATGTTCACATTATCTCTTCTGATTCTTGGGTTCTCACCACCATCTAACAGTCTGTTCTACTACCAAGCAAACTTCTTACTGCCCTCAGAATTTCAGTTCAATTTTTAGCCACCATAATTTTTGGGGAAAAAGAGTTCTTGAGTGAACTACTACGCATTCTTTCAAAGATGGCTGGCTCCAAGCCTACCTCTTCATTGTCTAAATCCCATACTCCTTTTACACTTAATTATTGAATCTGTAACTTTAATTTCTGATTTGGGCTCTCCCCTTTTGACAACGGACCTATTCGCCCCCTGTCTGTCTGTCCACTTCAAATTTTACCTTCAAAGTCTATCCCCCTTAAAGCAATAGGCCTTTACCCTAAAATTTTAATAGAGCGTTAAATAAAAAGAATTAAATAGTCTAACAAATTAATGTTCTTCTGTTCATTTTTTTTCTATTTTTTTATTAACACAATGCCCTATGTGAACGCACTACTTACATAGTTTTCGTAGAAAACCAGCTATCTCCAAGTCCGATTGGGCTTTCCCCCCTATCCACAGGTCATCCGAGGTTTTTGCCACAACCACCGGTTCGTTCTTTAAAACTGCCCATGGTTAGATCACTTGGTTTCGGGTAATTTGACTAAAGAGCCTTCTCGACTTCTCTTCACCTACATTTTATCTGCAAGAAAGTTTATTTAAATTTGCCAAACGATATCTCGTAAACCCATTATACAAAAGGTACGCTGTTTTACAGCTGCTTTAAAAGACAAATTTCCAGATCTTTTCAAGTCTCTTTCAACTTTCCTTCACAGTACTCACGCTTTCAGTATAGGACTAACATTTAGTCTTAGATATGTGAACTCCTTTCTTCCACTATTTACTCACTTTCTGGACTCCTCCGCTTTCGCTCCCCGCTACTTACGGAATCTCGTTTGATTTCTTTGTACCCTTCTGATACTAAGATGTTTCATTTTTCAGTTCTCTTCATTGCGTCTCCGCATTGAAACACGAGTTTAAAGCTTCTTCTTCGCTCTTTCGAATCTCCCGTCCAATTTAGCCTATCTTAGTTTTCCCTTTATCTCTTTTTCCTTTTTACCCAAAAGTGTAGAGGTGGGAATCGAACCCACTTCTTCGGGGCATGAGCCCGATGACTCACCATTCGTCTTCTCTACATGAGCTCGCCGGCCCCCTAATTAAATCACAAAACTATCAATTAACAAATAAGCGTCCAACACAGTTAAAACCAAATAAGATGTTTACGCATTTGGCTATACCTCATTCTCTTTAATAAAAGGTAATTCCTCATATGTGTGAACTAAAGGAGGAGAAACATGAACCCATTCTAAAGAAGCCCAACTCTCATCACCCTCATCAGTTCAACCAACAAATTGCTCTTCTCAAACATAGATATCATAAATAATATATATGAAAAAAATGACTCCTATTATTGAAATAGTAGAGCCCAAAGAACTAACCAAATTCCAACCAGCAAAAGAATCTGCAAAATCAGAATACCGTCTTGGGAAGCCCGACAAGCCCAAAAAATGTTGAGGGAAAAAAGTCAAATTGACACCTATAAACATTAACCAAAAATGGACCTTGCCATATAGCTCATTATAACAATACCCCGTTATTTTCCCTACTCAAAAATAAAACCCACCAAAAATAGCAAAAACGGCTCCCATAGAGAGCACATAATGAAAATGAGCCACAACATAATATGTGTCATGTAAAACAACATCCAAAGAACTATTTGCTAATACAACACCAGTCAAACCACCCAATGTAAATAAAAAAACAAACCCCATTGCCCAAAGCATAGGAGTGTCTAATCTCAAAGTTCCTCCAAAGATAGTGGCCAGCCAACTAAACACTTTTATTCCAGTTGGCACAGCAATAATCATAGTTGCTGCAGTAAAATATGCTCTTGTGTCCACATCCATCCCACTAATATATTAAGGAAACCATTATAGAAATTCCCCCCACGTCGGAACTTATCCGAGCTTGGACTGTACCTTAATCTCAACCTCTTCTTTCGTTTTAAAATTTTTCATTTACTTTTCATCACTTTAAAAAAGCTATTTTTTTCTTAGTTCATAAAGAATGTTTCTTAAAAAGATTTATGGCCCTAATCAAAACCCCCCTCTGATTTCCCTCTCAAAGATAAAAGTTATCTTTTTTATTAAATCGACACACCCCACTTAATCCACCTTTAAGTTGCTCCAAGACGAATCAATCTTTAAGACCTTGTGCCATTACAAAAAACAAAACGACTTCTTTTTGGGCACCCTTCTTCCCACTATGCTTAAAATTAATAATAAAATGACCCCCGCCATCAACTTGCCCCACAAATCAATTTTCAAAAAACCCAACAGGAAAGCCCCCCTGAGAGCAACCCAAAGTAAAAGCCAGTAAAAACCCCAAACTAAGTGTAGGCTTTTTATCTATAAGATAAAACCTTTCTGAGACATTCGACTTTAAAAAGCCCACATGTCCATTTTCAAATCGGCATTTTATGTAATAAAGAAGCTGAGCCTCCCCCACACTACGCCAAATTGAAAACATTATATCAAAGCTTCTGACACCATAAAACTTTTTTTTGGTAATAAAACCCCAGCCAACAATCTCAACAAACCCCATTCATCAAGAAAAATCTTGCGAAATTAAAAACTGATTATTAAGTCTAAATCTCCTGCATGCAGTCTCTAAGGACCCTAAAACTCCTCTTTCTCAGAAAAAAAAAGATCCACCAAAAAGGGTCTTAGTTTCCCACTGATTGACCCTAGGAAAACCCAATCTTTGCCGCCTTAATTTATAAGATAAAAATCTTGTCGGCCAAACATTTGTTTTCAAAAGATTTTGCCAGTATATAGCAGGACAAAGCTCAAAAATATTACTATTTTCAATGGCTAAAAACAACCGTAAACATATGATGGGCCCACACAATAAAACCTAAAATACCAATTGAAAGCATTGCATAAACCATACCTAAGTATCCAAAAATTTGCTTTTTAGCAACAAAAGTTGGTATTATTTGAGAAATCATTCCAAAGCCAGGTAATATTAAAATATAAACTTCAGGATGCCCAAAGAACCAAAACAAATGTTGAAATAAAATCGGATCTCCCCCCCCTGCAGGATCAAAGAAAGTAGTATTAAAGTTTCTATCCGTTAAAAGCATGGTTATGGCCCCCGCTAATACGGGCAAAGACAATAATAATAAAAAAGCAGTGATCAAGATAGACCACACAAATAAGGGCATTCTATTCAACGTTAGCCCAGGGGCCCTCATATTAAATATAGTTGTTATAAAATTCATTGCACCCAAAATCGAGGACACCCCAGCTAAATGGAGACTAAAAATAGCCATATCCACCGCCCCACCAGAATGGGCCTGAATGCTAGATAGAGGAGGATAAACCGTTCATCCGGTACCCGCCCCTTGTTCAACAAAAGCAGAACCTAATAACAATATTAAAGCAGGGGGCAACAGCCAAAAACTAATGTTATTAAGCCGTGGGAAAGCCATATCAGGTGCCCCAATATATAATGGAACCAACCAATTCCCAAATCCCCCTATCATCACTGGCATAACCAAAAAAAAGATCATAATAAAAGCGTGTGCTGTAACAATTACATTATAAAGATGATCGTCTCCTAACATAGCCCCCGGAGCCGAGAGCTCTAATCTTATTAACATACTGAAAGCTGTACCGAGCATACCTGCCCCAATCCCAAATACTAAATATAACGTACCAATGTCTTTATGGTTAGTAGAAAACGCCCAGCGAATTAAATATAAACTTTTCAT